CGTACCGCTATTAACTCACTGACTTCTCAAACCAAGTTTCGCCATTATATTACTTTTTTATGCAATTCCGATTTGAATCCAACAGAGAAGTAAATAATCGATTAGAGCCATTGACTGCGTTTATTCCGATATGGCTGTTGTGGGTTTGACGAGTTTATGCGGAATCCCCATAGCAGGAGTTCGTATGAGACTATCGGCTCGGCTGAGCGAAGACGAAGGAGAGCAACCGTGTAGCTAAGTGGATTGCTGGTATTATATATAAAAGGGCGGGGGCGGGGGCGGGGGCAGTTAGGACTGACCTTATACTTCCTTGCCTAACTGGAAGCTTCATAAGATAAGGGTTCTCAGGTTCGGGATTGCATGAACTAGTAGAGATAGGCAGAGAAGTAGTCCTACGGAGCTGTTCTCGAGGAGGCTACTCCGACAACAAGAGAAGGTTACTCCGACACGCATTATCCTACGATTTGACCTTCCTGTACGGAAAGCGCTCTAAGGTAGCTCTGCATTCCGCTTTCTTATTGGCAGTGGGATTTTGCAATTGAGCTAAGGATGGACTAGTAGCAGAAGACTTTTACTTAACTCTTAGCTCTTTAAGGAAGTTAGCTCTTGTCCAAATGAGTTGCAGTTCTACGATTTTAATGTGTTAAGCATATAACAACTAGACTTTAGCATGCCTCTCCTAGTAGCTAGATGGAAGCTGTCTTCTCTTTGGCAGTCGGAGAGCGCGCAAAGGGGAGGTTCAGAGGGAAACTACTTTCCGTTGTTGGTTTGGGTAAAATCCTTCTTCTATTGTTCCGGGTGATTTTTACTTCTTGTTCCGTACGCTAAGCTTGGGGCTTTGACTTTGAGAAAAGAGAGGAGTTTTTTTACGGGCTTGGTCTAGATTTCCTCCATAGCTTTCTAGATGTCCTCTTATAAGGCGACTTCCTTCTTTATTTTTATTTATTTCTGGTTTTTGTGGTCACAATAGGTCTTATTTCAAATTGATCGCATATACCACCTTTTCTGAAACTAAGTTCCCCTTTCTTTAGATAAAAAATTTTCTTTCGAGAACAGAGTTTTCCGCAATGGTCTTCTCTACAGCAGAGAAAAGACAACCATAGGGGGGGCTCTCGAGAGAACCGCTAAGATTTTCTCTCACTAACTGCGAGAATCCTTTGGAAAGACCAGCAAGAAATTTATCCTTCCAGACAAGAATAAAGAATGGGTCTGGAATCTTGTAGATTCTAGCAAAGAAGGTATTCTTATACCAAGGTAAATCTTATACTCGCCTGATCCTCAGATTGGGAAGAATCTCAGTGTGTTTACTGATTCTATCATCTGAGAGACCACCGAAGTGAAGGCGAATAGTGGCAAGAAGGCTTTCTACCGGATTAGGTATCGGCTGTCCAAAAGAATTCAGAAGTAGGGTCCCATCGGGACCTATCTTTCTTGTGATAATATTGTATTGAGGACTTGACCGCATCTGGTAATCTTTCCCACCATGCTAGGAGATTTCCGGTGAAGCCTAACAGTAGCAGATTGGCTGCTGCTACAGGATGACGTCCAGCTTAAACATAGGTGTTAGCGGCTGCTAACATATTTGCCAAAACGACTTCGACTTCCTCGCCATTGAGGCCTTCGATTCTCCATGGGTAGATTGAGTTACTATTTAATCCCGAAGAAAAAAAGTCTATTGGAGCTCGTCAATAGGAATAGGACGTGGTTTTCCACCAAGAACGTTGATGCGCCCCCGTTGTGGAATTTCTTCATTTTCCGACGATGTAGGTGTAGCCAACTCTCGTGGAGAGTTTAGCCGCATGCTTGCTATGCCTTTTCCCTTCCGGGAAGATTTAGAACTTCGTCCGGGGTAGACGGGTCTACCAGCTACAACCATGAAGCTGAGGTCATCGTGTTGGAAGGTCTTCTTCCAAGGTGGCAAGGATGAAGCTTGACTCGGGTAGGGACTGCTAAGTCCGCTACTTTGGAAACCTCCAGAGGTGCCGAAGGATCTTCCAACAAAGTGTTCGCTATATCTTCCTCCAAAACCTCTATTGCTTCCAAAGGGTGGTCTTTTCCATAAGGTAGGAGATGAGGTTCCGGGTATACTTCCTAGCGTTGGGAACGCAGGAGGTGCAAGATTTGGCTGATGCAGGATAACGTCAGAGGATTCTTCATTTTGACTATCTTCGCTTGCATCAGAAACATCACCAGCTCCTTAATGTATTTGCAGGTCTGTTTAAATTATCAAAACTCGATTGAAGGGCATTGAGGCTCTTCTGTATATCCTTCAGGTACTTTGGCAGATTACCAAGGTTAGTACAGATATGGATAAGAGTTAGGTTAGTCCAGTTCAGCTGCTTGTGCAATACCGAAGGTGAAACATCTGAAGGTGAGTGAACTGGATTAGCCACATACTCTCCATTTACTGTAATTTCCTCGAACGGTGCCATCTCTCTTACAGAGATCTACTTTACTTTTTTATTTTGGAACTGGTGAAGAGTTGCTATTATTCTTTGACCATGGAGTGAAATCATTGCTCCTGGTTTTAGCTTTTCTTCAAGACATTTCGCACGAGTGGAAGTACCCGATTTTACACACTCGAATAAGCCAGAGGTAAGCTGCTCTAACTTATAAATTGAATCTCATAGATTTCTTCACTAAGTCTTCCTTGAATCACAGAAGTCATTTTTCTTTGAGTGGGTGTGCTAGAGAAGGCTTGTGAAGAAGTAGGATCTCTGTCTTCTCGTCTTCTCATTCTCATCATCGAAATGGATCTTCTATTTGTAGAATAGGTGACTGGAGGATGAGGTTCACCAGAGGATAGAGATTTTGTTCCGTAAAGAGAAACCTTGGAATTTTATTCCCAAAGCCCTAAACAAGAGGGTTTCATCAGAGAATGATTCATCATAAAAGGAGTCGGAACCAGAAGACGTCTTAACACGAATCTTTGGGAAAGTGGCCACAGCAGACCAAGCCCCCAAAGAGGTTGCCGAGCTCAAAGACGCTCCCCCAGAGCTGGAAAATGGAGGGCAAGCCACTGTCGATGAACTAGTATAAGTGAACCTGGGTACAGATCAAGAACCCAGGCCAACCTACGCCTTCAAAGAAAGCTTATTTGAGACTAAGGCGGGTGGATCGACAAGATCAATGGCTGGCTACTGGTCTTGTTTGTTAAGTGAAGCCGCTGCTGGATCAACGCTAAGGGATGCTGGCACTAGTCTCGCTGCTGGTGATGGGTCTTTCACGGATGCAACTATTTTTTGTTGTTCCGCCTCAACCGAATCAACAGGATCTACTGTTGAGGGTGGCTTTTTGAGAATAAAGGCTTTTAAATTGGATAAATCAATGGAAAGGTTGATGAGATGGAGGAAAGCGATGTGGAGGAAAAAGACAGGATCGAAGAACATAAAAGGAAAGGTATATGCGCCATCCCCGTGCTGCTTGTTTCGACGGCAAGCCAAGCTATGGATCGGCCGGCTAAACAACAAAGACCGGGAGCATTAAAAAATTTAAGTAGCAGAATTGTGAACGCACCCCTACCCTCTTGCTTTGGCGGCTGCTGCTGGAGTTGCTGTGTGTGAGCGGCTTTAGCTGAACCTGTCACCCACGAAACGACATACGGACTAAAGGTTAAGGAAGACTTCGATAGTCAATCACTAGAAGCCGGTTTTCTGTTGGAGACCATTAGCTTTGGGGGCCCCGGTCTTGGTGTATCCAACCATCGACTTCCTGCAGTCACGAAGGACGGCAGCGATGTACGGAATGCCCGGGCTACTGCCTATAATACCTTCAAGAATAGGCCTTAAGTCATTGATTCAAGTCCAGGGAATTGGACTGCAAGTCAAATGACTGAAAAGAAAGGTCCCATCATGTATAAGGAAGTTTCCGGCTGGAAGGTTGCGCAGAAACCGGAGAGACAGTTAATCTACTCGCCAAAAGGAAGAGCATCGATTTCGCCTTTCTTTAAGGTAAGTGCTATATTAGAGTTAGTTATTCGACGGTTCCCTTTGTCCACAAGCAAGTTGTTACCACACGGAATCGGCGATGAAACCTGTATAGCCAACCAAAGGGCCACCCCTGCAAGAAAAGGCCCCAACCGTTTAGATAGGCTAACGCGCTTTATATTAGAATATTAGTAAAGCCACTTTTCGCGCTAGGCGCTCACGTTTTTTGGCTGGAACGGGTCCAATTCGATCTGCATCTGGATCTGGCAACTGGCTGATTAAGATCAACTGCCTCCACCATTGGTTGTTCTTAATCTCAATCCCGTAGGAATGCTCTTGGTCTTGATAAAACCAAATCAGGATCAATTGCTGCTATCACTCCCTATGCTTCTGCGTCCCATACCCCAACCCCCTTAACTAATAGATGCTAGTTGGGGGTTTGGCAACAGGGGGCTCAGGAACTAACTATAGGTATGCTTCGGGCTCCCGATCCGAGAGGGACGCGACGCGAGATGATGATGGGTCAACCGCGACTGGAGCTGCTGGTGGAACTGCTGCTTCCGCTCGGTGAATAGAATAAGCCCTCATTCTGGTTTTGGATAAACGACTGGATTTTTATCTTTGATTTAATTTCCATCTTATTCTGGAAGTGGATATGCTAAGCGGTGGTGGTGGTGCCTCTCCCACTGCTATTGGTGGGTTCGAATATGGCACAGGAGTAGCTGTTCGGACCACTGCAATTATGTCTCGATCGGATATCCAAGAGAGAGGTGACTTGTACACCTTTTTAGTTTGACTCTGCTAGCTCAGAAGCTGATGGATCAACAATGGTAACTCGAACCAGCGCCTCTGGGCAAAAGACAGACCCAGCTAACTTCCCCTTTATTCGAATCGTGACGGTAACCCGGTTTCGCCCCAATGAATGACTAGAAAAAAGGGCGTAATCCGGGGCCGGTCGTTCAATGTTGGATTTGGATATTGTTAGAACCGACCGACCGCAGATTGACTTGAAAAGAGGATTGATCCCCTCCATGTACATCCGCGGGCAGAATCGGATGCCAGCCGGGGTAGACG